GGGAACTTCAATATCCACGGGCTTATTAGCTAAATGGCAGTTGGCACATACAATTCGTCCAGTTGCTTCCCGCGGGTTTTCATAACCCTGCTGCGCAAAAATGGGATATGCATTTGAAATAGATGTCCGAGTTATTACGTATATCATGATCGATACAGAAATCGATCGAATCATCTGTTCCTTTAACCAAGAAAAAGTATTTCTATTTTCCATGTCCAATCGCGGATCCCGGAATTTCTACAATAAATTAGATAGGTAGCTAAGTTAATCTAGTTCCCTATACACGAGTCTGTTGTCATTCTACTGCAACAGTTGTACTGGAATGATGAATACCTTGAACAGGTAGAAATAGAAAGAATTTTGCTAAAAAGAAAAAGGGCTTTCTTTCTAAAGGAAGAAAAATGCTAATTTTATTAATATTAGGAAAGCCAATTATGCTTCACTAATTGAATGATAAATGACTACAAGCGAAGGAGATAGACGGTTTAAACAAAAAAAGACCCAAAATTTCAAACACGTGTCTAGAATCACAGGAAAACTACAAACAAAAATAGTGAAAATTAGCTCGTTAGGAGCCCATCCAAGATCGTTGTAGACCCAACGAATTAGTAGTTCCCAACCGCGGGTGGAGTGAAATCCAACAAAAAAATCCGTAACTAAAAGAATAAAAAAAGCTTTTATTGAGTCATTTAAGTTATAGAAGAATTCCTGAACCCAAGAATTCAAAATGACAAGTTCTTCTTTACCCAGAAAAAAAGAACCACTTAGAATAGCCAAACAGATTATATTTGTTGAGAAATGCAAAATGATATGGAGATGGTCCTCATTATCTATTTTGGCCAATTGTATTATTTCCTTGTGTATTCCTATAGGAAGTTTTTGTACATGTGTCTTCGGTTTCTCTTTTATCATTTCGTCCAAGAGAAAAAGCTCTTCTAATTCTATGAATCCTTCTAGAATCCTTTTCTCTTGAATATTCGTTAAGAGAGTTTCAGGTTGCCTGGTATTCCACCAATTCTTAATCCAAAGTTCCAGACATTTGTTAAAAGAGAAAGAGACTCCCCAGGGCAAAAGTACGATAAATACAAGATATAGGAAAGAAGGCAATGCTTTCTTTTTTTTCATTTTTGATCTGTAAATTGAGTTGTTAATGAATCCGCTTCATTCGCTGACTCTATATGATATTTATTTTTTTTTTTGAAGCAAAAATTCTATAACAAGGTTTGAGACCTTGTGTTTGTATCTATTTCTCTTTTTGTATACTAGTGGAATTTCATTGTATTGGGTTCTTTCTTAGATCTAAATGGAGTGGAATAGAGAAATAGAATAAAAAAAAAAGCCCTTTCTTTCATATGAAAAGGGAAGAATATTAGGCCATATATCTCAAAAACAAATTAGAAGCAATTTTCTCTTATCCTCGGTTGTTCCTTCCTTTAGATAAATACTCAAAATACCCTTACAATTTAAATTAAAAAAATTGCAATTGGTACTCAAAATACTTCAATTGGTACGCGCAAGAAATAGGCCAATTCGGCAGCTTTTTGTTCAATTTCTCGTGGAGTAAAAAACTTCTCATCAGTACGAGTCAAGGGAATGACCCCCTGGCCACGTATTTCCATATAAAGAATACGACGAGGATAAAGACCCTCTTTAACCTGAATTCTAATTGATTGGATATCCCGCACAAGGAATCGAAGGAAGATGCGACGTTTTATTCCAGGGAATCCCCAACGAAAAATGCACACTATTCCCTCTTTTCTATCAAATCGGTCATAACCACTGCCTACATTCCACAAAATAGTGCACCACAAATAGGAGCTAATGAATAGGCCCGCGATTCCGTAGAAAGACATCACGACCCCCTGTGGAAAAAAAAGAATTTGTTGAGATGGAAGTACGGATATCATATTCTTACCAAGATAACTGGAAGCCCCAACCGCTAAGAATCCTAATGAACCTAGAAAAAGAATACAGGCCCAGAAAAAATTACCTCTTTTTCGAGAACCTTTTAGAAGTTCTATCCATATGTGTTCTGATCGCCAATTCATATTAGATATACTAAATCCAGCAGCGGTTAATTGAAATTGAGAGAATAAGCTAAATGATTTTGACTTTACTTTTTTTGATTCTGAAATCGCCTTCAGCAGCTAGTACTCCTGTGAAATAATTGGTTAGATACATTGACTTTCTATTCAAAAAAATTCCTGGATCCACTTAAAAAAACTCGCTATACTCGGCTACGCATATGTATGCATTTATGCTCGTAGCCTATATCTGCATCCATAGACGTTTTTCATTTGTGTGTAGAAAGAGCTACATACCCTATCATATTAATATATTACTTACACTAAAAAATATTTGTATTATGATCCTGGAAATACATTGAGCAAATTTGGCCCCGTCGGTTCTAGACAATCTTATTTTTCTGCACATAAAGAAATAAAGAAGCCATTGCAATTGCCGGAAATACTAAGCCTACTAAAGGCACGAAAATAGAGGGTAAGTTTAAATCTGTCATAGAATAGGTGTCTCAATTCCAATTTACTATTTCTATCTATTCAAAATATATCTTAAGATTCTTATGATATAATTAAGTATATCTATTATAAGGAATATTGACTATTGTATTTTTGAGTTTGCAAAATAAAGATTTTTTAGAGATAAATAATACTAACTAAAGTATTCTAAAAAAGTATTCTATATCTCTAAAAAATGAATGGAATGGATAATTTTATTTTTCTTTTTCCATTCTCATGGCCTTTCTATCTTTCTAATCGAACTTGAAATTGGATTCAAAAGAAAGCAATTGTGAAAATGAAAGAAATACCTCTTTCAGAATACCCTTTAATTTAAATTTTAAAAGTAGAAGTGGAATAGAATATCCGGTTGAAGGGTAATGATCATACGTCTGTAATGCATTGTATGTCCCAGAATAGGTCCCATTCTTCTACCCTTTCCGGGTAGTCGATGGCTATTCACAGCTACTACCTTAACACCAAAGAAGAGCTCGACCCAATGCTTTATTTCTGTCTTAGTGGGTCCCGATTCGACATTATTAGAAGTATATTGATTCTTTCCCAATAAATGAAGACTCTTTTCTGCAAATACTGCGTATTTGGTTCCATTATCGTATGATAATACTCTATTTTTATTTGTTTATTGTATTATACCTTTCTATATTCTAGATATATAGAATAGAATAATCTCGATTTGTCAAGTCTCATGATCGTATCAAGATATATTTAAATTTGGCTCGATCTTTTAAAAGATCGAGCCAAATTTAATTGCAATCAATTAGAAGAATAAAGAAGAATTACTGCATTTCGTAACTCATTTTTTCTCTTTCTATTTTGCTTCTTTTTTATTTAGACCTTCTTTATATCTAATTTTATCTACTTAATCGATTAAATGGTATCTACCGGCTTGAAGTCGAATGTGATCGCTTTCCATACTTCACAAGCTGCGGCTAGTTCAGGACTCCATTTGCAAGCTGCTCGGATAATTTCATTACCTTCACGAGCAAGATCGCGCCCTTCGTTACGAGCTTGTACACAGGCTTCTAAAGCCACCCGATTAGCTGCTGCACCTGGTGCATTCCCCCAAGGATGTCCTAAAGTTCCTCCACCAAATTGTAATACGGAATCGTCTCCAAAGATTTCAGTCAGAGCTGGCATATGCCAAACATGAATACCCCCTGAAGCCACCGGTATAACACCTGGCATGGATACCCAGTCCTGCGTGAAAAAGATACCGCGAGAACGATCTTTTTCAATATAATCATCGCGCAATAAATCAACAAAACCTAAAGTCATTTCGCGTTCCCCTTCTAACTTACCTACTACTGTACCGGAGTGGATATGATCTCCCCCAGACATACGCAATGCTTTAGCTAATACACGGAAATGCATACCATGATTTTTCTGTCTATCAATAACTGCATGCATTGCTCGGTGAATGTGAAGAAGTAGGCCGTTATCGCGGCAATAATGAGCCAAACTAGTATTTGCGGTGAATCCTCCAGTTATGTAGTCATGCATTATAATAGGAACCCCTAATTCCCTCGCAAATACAGCTCTCTTAATCATTTCTTCGCATGTACCTGCAGTCGCATTCAAGTAATGCCCCTTGATTTCGCCGGTTTCGGCTTGTGCTTTATAAATTGCTTCGGCACAAAAGACAAAACGGTCTCTCCAGCGCATAAATGGTTGTGAGTTTACGTTTTCATCATCTTTGGTAAAATCAAGTCCACCGCGTAGACACTCATAACATGCTCTACCGTAATTTTTTGCGGATAATCCCAATTTTGGTTTAATAGTACATCCCAATAAAGGACGACCATACTTGTTCAATTTATCCCTTTCAACTTGGATACCATGAGGCGGACCTTGGAAAGTTTTTGCATAAGCAGGAGGAATTCGTAGATCCTCCAAACGTAGAGCACGTAGGGCTTTGAAACCAAATACGTTACCCACAATGGAAGTAAACATGTTAGTAACAGAACCCTCTTCAAATAGATCTAATGGATAAGCTACATAACAGATATATTGATCCTCTTCCCCAGGAACGGGTTCGATGTGATAGCATCGTCCTTTGTAACGATCAAGACTGGTAAGTCCATCAGTCCAAACAGTTGTCCATGTACCAGTAGAAGATTCCGCAGCTACTGCAGCCCCTGCTTCTTCAGGCGGAACCCCGGGCTGAGGAGTTACTCGGAATGCTGCCAAGATATCAGTATCCTTGGTTTCGTATTCCGGGGTGTAGTAAGTCAATTTATAATCTTTAACACCAGCTTGAAATCCAACACCTGCTTTAGTTTCTGTTTGTGGTGACATAAGTCCCTCCCTACAACTCTTGAATTAAGAATTCTCACAACGACAGGGTCTGCTCGATATGGACTAAGCGTAAATGAAACCTTTGCAAAAATCTAAAAAAAAAAGATATTCAATTAATATCAACTCATTAAATAAAAAGGGAGTATGCTTAAGTTAATGAATATGTTTCATTCATATATAATGCGTACACCCTGTGTACGTTCTATCCTATAGGAATTCTACTATAGGAATTCGATAGGAATTGAGTTGTTGTTATGGTAAGTTAACATGGTTCAGTATTAAACCATAGATTTGATTCACCAAATCCATCATTATTGTATACTCTTTGATAGATATAGCGCAACCCAAACTAATCCCTTAATCCTTATTTTACAATTTTATAAGTTCTTATCTTAATAGGCCCCTTTCTTATTTTGAATCTAAATACCTAAATACTAAGAAAATTCTCTGTTGACAGCAATCTATGCTTCACAGTAGTATATATTTTGTATATTGAAGTCCTAGACAGGAAAGTGGAAGAGGCAAAGATCCTTGACAAAAGGAAAAATGTCTATGAAAAAAAAAGATTGATTGAACTTTCCACCGGACTCATTCCATGAGTAAACGAGTGAATGGGATTCGCTTAGGCAACGAAATCAAGTGCTAGTCCCCTTTTCTTTTTTATTGAATTAACTAATTCATTTCCTTTTAACTTTTTTATTTTTGGATATTTTTTTATTTGATTTGGCATTATTCAACAAGAAAAAAAGAAAAATTTCGACAAATTCCTTTTTTTATAATTATGTGATAATTATGAGAACCAATTCTACTACTTCGCGTCCCGGGGTTTCCACAATTGAAGAAAAAAATGCAGGGCGTATTGATCAAATTATTGGACCCGTGCTGGATATCACTTTTCCTCCGGGCAAGTTGCCTTATATTTATAACGCTTTGATAGTAAAGAGTCGGGACACTGCGGATAAGCAAATTAATGTGACTTGTGAGGTACAACAATTATTAGGAAATAATCGAGTTAGAGCTGTAGCTATGAGTGCTACAGACGGGTTGATGAGAGGAATGGAAGTGATTGACACAGGAGCTCCTCTTAGTGTTCCGGTCGGCGGAACTACTCTCGGACGAATTTTTAACGTTCTTGGGGAGCCTATTGACAATTTAGGTCCTGTAGATACTAGTGCAACATTCCCTATTCATAGATCCGCGCCTGCCTTTATTGAGTTAGATACAAAATTATCTATCTTTGAAACAGGTATTAAGGTGGTCGATCTTTTAGCTCCTTATCGGCGTGGAGGAAAAATCGGACTATTTGGGGGGGCAGGAGTAGGTAAAACAGTACTCATCATGGAATTAATCAATAACATTGCTAAAGCTCATGGAGGCGTATCCGTATTTGGCGGAGTAGGGGAACGGACTCGTGAAGGAAATGATCTTTATATGGAAATGAAGGAATCTGGAGTAATTAATGAAAAAAATATTGAGGAATCAAAGGTAGCTCTAGTCTATGGACAAATGAATGAACCGCCGGGAGCTCGTATGAGAGTTGGTTTAACTGCCCTAACTATGGCAGAATATTTCCGAGATGTTAATAAGCAAGACGTGCTTTTATTCATCGATAATATCTTTCGTTTTGTTCAAGCAGGATCGGAGGTATCTGCCTTATTAGGGAGAATGCCCTCTGCAGTGGGTTATCAACCTACCCTTAGTACAGAAATGGGTTCTTTACAAGAAAGAATTGCTTCTACCAACAAGGGATCGATAACTTCGATCCAAGCTGTTTATGTACCTGCGGACGATTTGACCGACCCTGCTCCTGCCACAACATTTGCACATTTGGACGCTACTACCGTACTTTCCAGAGGATTAGCTTCCAAGGGTATTTATCCCGCAGTAGATCCTTTAGATTCAACCTCAACTATGTTACAGCCTCGGATCGTTGGCAAGGACCATTATGAAACTGCGCAAAGAGTTAAAGAAACTTTACAGCGTTACAAGGAACTTCAGGACATTATTGCAATTCTTGGGTTGGATGAATTATCGGAGGAGGATCGTTTAACTGTAGCAAGAGCACGAAAAATTGAGCGGTTCTTATCACAACCGTTCTTTGTGGCAGAAGTTTTTACCGGTTCTCCAGGAAAGTATGTTAGTCTTGCAGAAACAATTAGGGGGTTTCAACTAATCCTTTCCGGAGAATTAGATGGCCTACCCGAACAGGCTTTTTATTTGGTGGGGAACATTGATGAAGCTAGCACGAAAGCTATAAACTTAGAAGAGGAGAACAAATTGAAGAAATGAAATTAAATCTTTATGTACTGACTCCTAAACGAATTATTTGGGATTGTGAAGTGAAAGAAATCATTTTATCTACTAATAGCGGCCAAATTGGTGTATTACCAAACCACGCCCCCATTAACACAGCTGTAGATATGGGTCCTTTGAGAATACGCCTCCTCAACGACCAATGGTTAACAGCGGTTCTGTGGAGTGGTTTTGCGAGAATAGTTAATAATGAGATCATTATTTTAGGAAATGATGCAGAACTGGGTAGTGACATTGATCCAGAAGAAGCTCAACAGGCACTTGAAATAGCCGAAGCTAACTTGAGTAGAGCTGAGGGTACGAAAGAATTGGTTGAAGCAAAGCTAGCTCTCAAACGGGCTAGGATACGAGTCGAGGCTATCAATTGGATTCCCCCATCCAATTGAAGACAATCCAAAGGTTTCGTTGATACAAAGAAAAAGGAAAGAAGGGTAGAAAAAGTTATTAGATAGCGAAGCGAAGTAAGTCCAATGCTATCTAGTAATTTTTCTACCTACCTACCTACTATTGGATTTGAACCAATGACTCCCGCCGTATGAAAGCAGTACTCTAACCACTGAGTTAAGTAGGCAATTTATCATCACAAAAGAAGCTGCATTACTTCGATCGATTATAGATCGAATCCTTTTTATAAGCAATACCGCTCCATTATTGGTATGGTATTCCGTTATTGGTATGGTATATAGTAAATAGATCGAAGGGATATCCTATGGCATTACAGAATATTCATCTTGACAAGAAATTATCTATATGTTAAGATATCTCTGACAAGGGCTATAGCTCAGTTCGGTAGAGCAACTCGCTTACACGTGCGCCAATGCTTTTCAAGGGAATTTATTATGCAATGAACATAATTGACCTTATTGCAAAATCAATGTCTTACTTCATGGATTCGAGAGAATAGGAGAACAGTAGCCTGACAAACAGTCGGTTCAGTCCGATTCGGGTGCCAATTCTGGTGCCTAATCAAATAGAACCCCTATTGATTTGCTAGTTGATAAGGTAAATATCCAGCCCACTCAATGCTAGGCTTAATGAGGATAAGGGCCTCCAAAAAACTTCTTTTCGTTCTATGAACTTTAAGGTGTATGAAGTCTCATAGTCAACTCTTGCAGCGGAACGATAGAGACTCCATTTCACTTAGGTTGATTTAATTTAGGCCGGAGGCAGACCTAAGTCAAGGTAATCCTCCTTTGAAACACTTTGGTATTGCTCCTAGATAGATCATAATACAAATAAATCAATCAGAGCACAGGGAGCCATCTTATTATCTTTCCGTAAAGAAAAACTATGGCGGATTAACTGATCTTTACATCAGTTGATGAAAGAGCCCAATGCAGAAAAATGCATGTTGGGTCTTTGAAACAGTTCGAATCATTTCGATAATAATCCGTTTGATCTGTTTTACCGAGAAGGTCTACGGTTCGAATCCGTATAGCCCTACTAATATATACGTCTTTTTTTTTTTTAGATTTTAGGATGGATATCCTATGTTTCCTTTTAGTATAGTTTTCTTTTCCTTATTAGTACTTGTTTATAGACTCGACGGTCGCTTGCGCCCTAGAATAGAGATAAAAGCATTACCATAGGCTCATTTATCAAAAATCATAGAGACAGGAAAAGAAAAAAGAATTTCGATCAAATCAATAGAAGGAAAGATCCCTTATCTGATTTGAATTCCATCCTTCTTCAAATAAAATAGGATATGCCCTAAGTCCCTAAACTTTCCTATAATGACTGCAACGATTTTCTCCATTTTGCGAATTCCTATTTTGTTTGAAGTATATTACTATAATATACATTATGTAAAAATATACATTATCTAAATAGATCTACTTTAAATAGAAAAAATCGAAAGAAAATAAAAAGAAAGAGTAAATAATAAAATAGGATATTCCGTTTGATAATTCTAAAATAGAGTTCTTTTTTAGTATTATTCCTCATTAGGCTGCATACATTAGTTATCCTATTTTAATTAGGTTCAAATCTAATTAGTAGTAAGTATTTTCTTTTTTATTTAATAGTCTCTGACTATCCTTAAATAAAGGATAGAGCAATTCTTTTTTCTAGAGATTTTAGAGAAAACGAGACAAAGTGAAGCAAAAGAGTTTTCTTTGTATAAGAATTAGGTCTCTACTATATCTAAATAGAATGGAAATCAAAAAGAAAGATAGTGGGGATTCCATTGGATGAATCCTTAAGGAAGACATGGCACAAAAGAAACAAAAGCTAAAGTAAGCGCTCTTTGGTTTGAGCAAAAGAGATTCTTGTTTCACCGAGGAAAAGAGAGAAGTTCTGGATAAATTGACAATGCCAACTGAATTGACTAATTTAAGTTCTGCCTATTCCACATTAATGGGAGTACATTTATGTTCCTGCTTCACGAATATGATATTTTTTGGACATTTCTAATAATAGCAAGCCTTATTCCTATTTTGGTATTTTGGATTTCAGGGCTTTTAGCCCCGAGTAGTGAAGGACCAGAGAAGCTTTCTAGTTATGAATCGGGTATAGAACCCATGGGGGGTGCTTGGTTACAATTCCGAATACGCTATTACATGTTTGCCCTAGTTTTTGTTGTTTTTGATGTGGAAACCGTCTTTCTCTACCCTTGGGCAATGAGTTTTGACGTATTGGGTGTATCCGTTTTTATCGAAGCTTTCATTTTCGTGCTTATCCTAGTTGTTGGTTTAGTTTATGCATGGCGAAAAGGAGCCTTGGAATGGTCTTAACTGAATATTCAGACAAAAAAAAAAAAGAAGGAAAAGATTCCATTGAGACAGTCATGAGTTTGATTGAGTTTCCGTTACTTGACCAAACAAGTTCCAATTCCGTTATTTCAACTACACCAAATG